CTACATTCAAAGCACCCTTTTTACCATTAGCAAGAACTTGTTTTAGTTGCATATCATAAGGGATTCGAACAACTGCTTCAAATACAGTATCCGGAAGTACCGTTTGTGGAACTTCAATATCCACGGGCTTATTAGCTAAATGGCAATTGGCACATACAATACGACCAGTCGCTTCTCGCGGATTTTCATAACCCTGCTGTGCAAAAATGGGATATGCACTTGAAATGGATGGCCGAGTTATGATATATATCATGAGCGATACGGAAATGGATCGAGTAATTTGTTCCTTTATCCAAGAAAAAGTCTTTCTAGTTTGCATAGTCCAACCATTGAGCCCAAAAATGTCTACAATAAATTTGGTAGGTCGCTAACCTAGTTCCCTATCCGCAATTCTGCTATTTACTGGAATAATTTTACTGGAATAAATAAATAAATAATATTAATATATAGAATAAATCTTTGGGGTGGGTAGAAAAATAAAGAGTAAGTATGATTTTACATGCTTTGTTTCTGTACAACTACAAAGTAAGAAACGTTAGAATTGAATTGGATTAATATCAGTAGATCCTTTTTTAATCATTCATTGAATGATAAATCACTACAAGTGACGGAGAAACACGATTTAAATAACGAAAAATCCAAAATTTAAATACAGTATCTAGAATGACTGGAAAAGTAGAAACAAGACCAGATATAATTTGATCATTATGAGCAAATCCAAAATCTTTGTATACAAAGCCAATAATTAGTTCCCAACCATGGGGCGAATGGAATCCGATACATAAATCTGTTAATAAAAGAATCGAAAAAGCCTTTATTGTGTCACTTAAGTTATATAGGAATTCCTGAGCCCAAGAGTTAAGAATAACAAGTTCTTTATTACCCAAAATTGAATAACCACTTAGAATAACGAAACAGATTATATTTGTCAAGAAGTGCAAAATCGTATGGATATGATCCTCATTGTGTATCTTGATTAATTGGAGCGTTTCTTTGTGGATTCCTATACGAAGGTTTTGTAGATGTGCCTCCGAGTATTCCTTGATCATTTCCTCCAAAAGAAAGATTTCCTCCAATTCTATGAATTTTTCTAGAATATTTTTTTCTTGAATATCATTCAAAAAAATTTCAGATTGCCTAGTATTCCACCAATAAGTAACCCAAGATTCCAGACTTTTATTAAATGAGAGAGAAATCCACCAGGGCAAAAATACTATAGATGCAAGATATAAAAGAGGGTTGAATGCTTTCTTTTTTGACATTTTTTCATTTCGTCTATGAATTTTTAATGAACCGACCTCATTAGTTGACTCTACGCCATCCAATATTTATCTCATGCATGAGTTCTATTACAAAGTATCGAACTTATGAATCTATTCACTGTTTTGTTTTTTATTTGTGATTTCGGAGTTAGTCTTTGAATGTAGAAGGAATACAGAAATAGATGAAGAATCCACTTCGAATTCAAAGAGTTAACAAAAAAATATTATATTGTTTCCAGATATAGTAATTGGTCAAATTCGAAGCAAGTATCCCCCTTTTCGACGAATCAATGACTGCCTGAAAAAACCGCTTTATTTAGGTAATGAATATTCTTTTCTATCATTATATCAAAATATCTTCTATTTTTAAAAATTTTCACTGACTACTCAGAGTCCGGAATAAAAAAATTTATGTATTTCGAACTGCTTTGATAGAAAATAGAAAGGATGAATCCATTTTTTAGATTTGTTACTTAATTTTTTTTGTTATTGAATTAAGTTGTGTAGATTTCCATACACATAAAAGACCACAAAAATGGTTTTGTTTTGTGGTTGTTACGTTACGTATACGTCTTCTTTGACTAGAATGAGCGTTATGAAGAAACTTCAGTTAAGTTATGGTATAGAAAGGGGGGATTCTTTAGTTTTTCCTTCCTGCTGAGAAAGCATTCACTCTCTCAGCTCATTTCTCAAAATACTTCAATCGGTACACGCAAGAAATAGGCCAATTCGGCAGCTTTTTGTTCGATTTCCCGTGGAGTAACATTCTCATCAGTACGAGTCAAGGGAATGTCCCCCTGGCCTCTGATATCCATATAAAGGACACGACGAGCATAAATACCCTCTTTAACTTCTATTCTGACGGACTGAATATCCTTTATAAGGAATCGGAGGAAGATGCGACGATTTTTTCCAGGGAATCCCCAACGAAAAATACACACCATTCCTTCTTTTCTATCGAATCGATCATAACCACCCCCTACATTCCACGAAATTGTGCACCACAAATAGGAGCTAATAAAGAGACCCGCGATCCCATAGAAAGACATCACAATCCCTTGTGGAAAAAAAAGGATTTGCTGAGATGGAAATAAAGATATCAAGTTTCTCCCAAGATAACTGGAAGTTCCAACCAATAAGAATCCTAATGAACCTAAAAAAAGGATAATGGCCCAGCAGAAATTACTTGTTTTTCGCGACCCCGTTATAGGTTGTATCCATATATGTTCTGATCGACAACTCATACTTGATCTGGTTTCGTTTTATTGGAATTGAGAGAATACCCTAGACTTTACTCTTTTTGTTTCCGAAGTAACTCTCATCAACTAGTACTAGTTTGATGTGAACCTTTAAGAGTAATTTATCAAATTGGTTAGATCTAAAATAAAAAAAAAAAACATACCCTTCGTATGATCCCATCAATATACATATAGATGTACCGATTTTACAGTTCAGCCATCCGGCGATCCTGAGATTTTTTCAAATAGATAGAATTCCTTTACCCCCATATCATCTTTCTACAGGCCAAAGAGCCCCTTTTCGACGGAAGCGCCGCATGTTATACCTTCTTTTCTTACACTAAATAGGTATCTGCGTTATGATACAAGTCTTAGTTTTGAAAAAAAAAAAATGGATCAGAGTTGGGCCCATCAGATCTAAACAGTCTTATTTTTTTGAACATGAAGAAATAAAGAAGCCATTGCCATTGCCGGAAATACTAAGCCTACTAAAGGCACCAAAACAGAGGGAAAGTCGAAAGTTGTCATATAAAGGATACCTCAATTTACTATTTGTACCTGTTATTATTATTTATATTAATATTATAAAGATTAGTATAAATCTAAGTATATATCTAAGTGAGTATAGAAGGTACAAAAGCATATATCATATCTATAGTTTCTATATTCTAGAATTCTATATTTGGATTATATATACATACGTAAGACGTAGAACAAAAATTTTTTATTTTCCTAGAATTTAACGAAAATAAGAATTCACTATTTTTCTTGTTGATAGAGGCCTCTTAACTGAATTAGTAATCAAGAATATAGAGAAAAAGGAGTTATCCACAACTTTTGATTTCTTTTTACAATTTAGATCTTATGTCAACAAAGAAACCCCATTCATATTCGTTTTACTTGGATTCTGATAAACTAACTACTTGTTTGCTACAAATAAAAAAGGAACTTAATGCTCTATTGAATTTTGATTCAAAGGAAAGAAAGCGTGGAGCTGAAATAACTCACTCAGAACGCTTTTTAAAGGATTACGTGGTACGATTAGATCGAATAAGCCCTTCTGGAATAAATATTCAGCCGCCTGTGAACCTTCGGGTACTGTTTTATTCAATGTTTGTTCAATTACTCTTTTACCCGCAAATGCAATATAGGCATTGGGTTCGGCAATAATGATATCTCCCAACATACCAAAACTCGCAGTTACCCCCCCTGTAGTAGGAGATGTAAGAATTGGTACATAGAATAACTTTTTATTTGATTGATAATCATATAAAGCAGAAGATATTTTAGCCATTTGCATTAAACTCAAACTTCCCTCTTGCATACGCGCCCCCCCGGAAGCACATACTATAATAAGAGGGAGAAATTTGTTAGTAGCGTACTCAATCAAACGGGTTATTTTCTCCCCAACCACGGATCCCATACTACCCCCCATAAACTGAAAATCCATAACCCCAAGTGCTATGGGAATACCGTTTAATTGGCCTATACCTGTTTGAACGGCTTCAGTTAATCCTGTCTTTTGTTGATAAGAATCGATACGATCTTTATAAGGCTCCTCTTCCGAATGAAATTCAATGGGATCCAAAGAAACCATGTCTTCATCCATAGCATCCCAAGTATCCGGATCGATCGAAAGTTCGATTCTATCGGAACTACTCATTTTCAAATGATATCCACATTGTTCACAAAGATTCATTTTTGATTTTAAAATTTTCTTATAATTTAATCCATAACAATTTTCACATTGAACCCACAAATGTCTGTATTTTTGAGTTACATCCAGATCATTGGAACTTTCTATTATAGTGCTACCATTAGTGCTGGTACTTATATCCGACCCCTTACTTTCACCACAAACGGAACGAGAAATGTAACTGTTACTGGAATTGTCACTACCACTTACAATGTAAGTATCAATAAAGATTTGAGACTCAAGATAAATGTCAATACAACTATTAATGTGATTATTCCAACTATATTGAGTATCATCCATGTAATGATCATCGTGAGGATTGTCATTGTTAGATCCATTATTTAGATAACTAAAATTCCAATAACTATAAAAAGAACTTTCTAGTTCACTCTGAAAAAAATGACCACTATCAATCTCGAAAATATGATTTTCAATATCAAAATATATGGAATAACTGTTCCCATTTCTATCCATAACTAAAAAAGTTTCATCAGAGATGAAATTCCGAATGTCCTTGACGCCGAATAAATAATCAACATTGCTGTAACTAGAATTGTCACGACTACCCCAACTATGACTATTTTTCTTCATATCATTTCTATTCGGATCTTCACTTTCACTGGTATTTTCAATAGGACCAAGACCGCCCGTTGATTTACTTAGACCACACCTGTGTTCGAACTCTTTCTTAAACAGTATTGAATCAAACCACCATCTTTCCATAGAGTTTTCTTGCCCCCTATTTGCTTTGCATGAAAATACAATAGATGAATAGTCATTCGATGAAAAATTATTTATTTAATT